ATAGATCTAAGAAAATCTAAGAAAATGATCTCAACTAGATGAAGAGTAAGTTGGGTAAAAAGATGGATAGGATAGGGAAAACAGAATTGGAAGATGCAAATCCAATAAAAACCAATGATTCAGTAACCCTCTCCAAAAAATTACGCCCATTTATTATTTCTTTTTTGGCGGCATGGCCGAGTGGTAAGGCGGGGGACTGCAAATCCTTTCTCCCCAGTTCAAATCCGGGTGTCGCCTGATCAACACAACAAATGGCTCGGAATCCTGCTTCGCTGATATAACTGGCCTGATTCTTGCCCGGTGGACGAAAAGAACTGTTGATACTTGATTTATCTTCAGAATCTGCTTCAAAATACGCAGGTTCTATGAAAGAAGGGCTGTAAATCTTTGCTCCGAGGATCCTGGGGGGGTTGACTTATAGGAAAGACTATAACTATCAATCTTTCCTAATTACCATACCCTACCAGTACCCTACCAATGCCCACTCACTGTGGGGTCTCCTGATTCAGTCGTGAATTAGATCTCGCTTGGATTCGCCGCGGGGGAATCCTAGGGGTTGTGGAGAGGGCTGAAGATACTTTGTAGACAGGCCGTACTCGCGATAGGATTTCAGTGCTCAGCCAGTCATTCAATAGTGAATGGTTAACTGGCCCCTATAGAAGAAAGTAAAAAAAAACTTTTCTGTGGTAACCCCCTGCAATGTAGCAATGTAATAGGGTGTCTACCGATTGTTTCACAGAAACAGAGATAGTAAGGTTTAGCTTAGGGAGAGACAGTTATCCATCTTGATGGTATATATGTAGATATATTTTCCCTATGAAACGCAACAAAACAAAGAATAGATCTTAATTACGACATGTTCCATTCCCCTAGTAACATCCCCTTGATACTTCCAATGGGTAACATGTATCTGTTGCGCTTGTGCTTAATTCTTCCTCACCACAAATCAATCCTATATAGGAAATATATACTTGTTACAAGCGGATCCATTGGATCCGTTTGTCAATAGCTTTAAGTCATAATCTCATTTTTTTTGACTCTGCACCACCAATTCCCCTATTATTATTTTAGGGATCAATAATGTAACAATTCCTTCATATTCATCGAGATAGGGGGCATGATTCACATGGATATAGTAAGTCTCGCTTGGGCTGCTTTAATGGTAGTTTTTACGTTTTCCCTTTCACTCGTAGTATGGGGAAGAAGTGGACTCTAAAGGTACTACTAATTGAGTGTAATTGAGTTGAGTAATCAGCTTGTATCAATTGTTTAATTTCATAATTAGATTAGATCGTTTTATGTTTAAATAAACATATCTTCCATCTCAAAATTCCACAGAAATTGAATTTATGAATTTAGATTTAGTATTAGTAATTCAAATTAATTACCTTTAATTTGAATTTAACCTTTGGATCCGCTATCTCAATTATTCCCGCGTTCGTATTTTGAAAATCAAAGCAACTCCCCTGATAATGATAGAAAATTGATTTTTTCCAATCAAATCCTCCAAAATATTCCATTTCATTTTGATGAACCTGTTCTTTCTTACCATAACATTAACATCATTATGGATATTACAATGAGGAGCAACAATCCCTATTTGATTTCTTTCCCTCTTTACTGTTCAAAGGGGGAGTCGTTCTGCTATTATGTAGAGTAGATACAACTTTATACTGTAGTAACCTTGGAGAGGCTACGCATAAGAAAAGAAGAGCGCCCAATGATCCACATATACTTACCTTGGACTCCTGGCATTTTATTTATGCTTTATCGCCTCACCCACCATCAGGGTTCAAGCATGAAAAAAGGTCTACTACCCCTTTTCCAGATACGAATAACTTACCATAGAACTCCTTGGATCGTCTAGTACAGATCATCCAATTCACAATTCTTTCTTTTTCTTCGGAATTGAATTCTCAAAAAAATTACTTGCCTTTCTTTTGTATATGCACATACTACTCCTCCACTCTTTCGCAAGAGTGAAATTAATTAGTTCTACTACTTAATTTAATCAAACAAAAATCTATCCTGATTACTGATTATCATTATGAAAGTTATTAACTTAATTAAAGAGAAACCTATGAATTAGAGCAATTACAATTAAGTTATTAACTTTAGATTATTTCGGATTCATCAAAATAAAAACGAATGGATGGGTGGAGCGAAGAGATGGAATGGGAGTGCTATTTGAATCTATATATATAATATATAATATTCGAATTATAATATGTGTATATATATTATATATAATATGTGATAATGCATTTATGGATTTGCATCCACATGTATGTAGATACATATTGTAGATTGATTGTAAATTGATCTCTATCAATTCCATATTCTATATCTTCATACAATAGATAGTACGGTAGAAAGGTTCATATAGTTCTCCCCACCGTACTATCTCATCTATTGGATACATATACCGCGGATTCAATCCAGTCTGCTCATTTCATTTAAGACTTGGAATTCTAATCCCTTTCTTTCATTTATTGAATCATTTTTAAAAGAACTAAACTAATAAAATAAGACTAACTCAAGTTTCATTCAAATTAATCATTTTGACTGACTGTTTTTACGTAGATGATAAGTAAAAAAGCAGTAGGAACTAGAATGAACAGCGCAGTAGCAATAAATGCGAGTATATTTACTTCCATAATCTCATAATTTAATTTTATTTTTTTTGCTTCACAAGAAATCGGGATCTAATCCCATAGAGATGATAAATCCTTCTCCATAATTTTGAAATTCAATGGGATTAATGAAATCCTGATGATACTGAATCGGATTATAATATCATGAATAACAATATCAGATCTATCAAATCAATTCATCGTCGAGAATTGAATAGTATAACATAGGAAGATCTTTTATCCATACTGAATCGAAAAATTGCATTCCTGACCCCCACCCAAGAATCCCTTTGAATTTATCATATTTTTCTACTCTTTCGTTCCTTTCTATAACCCGTCGTCCTCATTCTTTATAGAATGATATCATATGAATGAGGTTCGACCAGTATTCCATCCGTCACAGATCCAAACAGTAGAAGTGAACTGGAAAACGAATTAAGTTCTAAGCTAAGTTTTTGTGATGACCTAATCTTCTTGAAAGACAGAGAAAAATGAAAAAAAGATTATTCGTTCTATTTTCTATTCTCCACCCCCAGAACAGAAAGACAGGATCTTTGATTGATCTTTTATTAGTATCTGTATCCTCCTTCCTTTCCTTGATTCAGACGTATAAATTGAGAATCCAGCGTGCAATTTGGGCGAGATAAAGAGATTGTCCCCAATTCAATTAGTAATTGAGCTTACCTTGCCCGATGATAAATGTGAAATAAAGATCCTTCCACCTGGAATTAGATACTGCTCTTTGTCTCCTCCCCTTCGCAGAAGGCAGAGAGATGAATCAATCGATTCATAGGATCCCAGGTCGGTGCGGGACTGACGGGGCTCGAACCCGCAGCTTCCGCCTTGACAGGGCGGTGCTCTGACCAATTGAACTACAATCCCAAGAAAATGAGGTGTACAGCTTACATTATTTATTGTTTATTTTGATTTGATATTTGATTTCATCGAACCATAACCGTATGGATAGATCATATAAAAAAATAGATCGTAATCGACGCCTGTAACGGATATACTGATATACATATCTACATAGATAGAAGAGAAGATGGATAAATAGCAAAGCAACCTGTGGTTATTGCCAAATTGACTGACAATTCATCTTTCAATGAAAAAGGGCTCTTTTCTTTTTCATCTTTTCATTTGATTTCTCGGATTGGCTTAAAAGAATTCATAGATCCAGATTGTTAGAAACATCAGAACATGGAGGAACAAATAGAATCAAGTTGACTCTTTATTCCTCCATATCATCATGTATTTTTGGAGTACGGATTGGTTATATCATCCTCAAGGATCGGTGAATTCTTGGGCCGAGCTGGATTTGAACCAGCGTAGACATATCGCCAACGAATTTACAGTCCGTCCCCATTAACCGCTCGGGCATCGACCCAGGAAGAATCAATTGTCGGTTTATTGATATTGATAATTCATGGTCAACTTTTCTTTCGTCGTACCCTACTACCCCCAGGGGAAGTCGAATCCCCGCTGCCTCCTTGAAAGAGAGATGTCCTGAACCGCTAGACGATAGGGGCACGCCCACCCGATCGCCATCATACTATACTCATAGTATGAGTAGTTTTTTGGAATTGTCAATGTCAATATAATATATAATGAATGGTAGGATACGAACAACCTTTCGTGCTTTCGTGATTCCGTATACATATATTCGTGATTCCGTATACATATAATATTAATGTAATAAAATTTTTCTATTGTTCATTCAGGAACCATTCATTATATATTCTTATATAACAAACAATTCTTATATAACAAAGATTAATTATATAATCTAGTCATAATCAAAATAATGGAGTATAGGGGATGTCTTGCCCGACAGAAAAAGTCAAACCCATTCATTCTAATTTTCACTCATTGATTCGCGCATCGTTAAGATATAATAGACATAGACTGTTATATTACTATTAATTTAATATATCTATTTATATATGTATTTAATTAACTATTCATTGTTCTTGAATGAGCCCCCATCTTGTATATGTATATTATATACAATATACATATACAAGATATAATTGTACAAGATATAATTGTACAGGTATATCCAGTAGATTCTTAGTGAGCTAAATTTTGGAATGAAACGGGCCCTTTTAACTCAGCGGTAGAGTAACGCCATGGTAAGGCGTAAGTCATCGGTTCAAATCCGATAAAGGGCTTTTCCATGAAGCTGCAATGGTCATTTTTCCGCATCCGATAGAGATGATAGAAAAAAGGGAACTGCCTGTCAAAGTTATAATGAGTTATGGGGTTGAACACTAGTTCATTCATTATGATAATAGGATGTCCCGCATTAGGAAGACTACTATGTTACTAAAGGATATACTCTCATTATTCATATTTTTTTGTCTTGGG